GCGGCCAGAAGCGACGAGCAGTCGCGGTCGAAGCTTGGCTCTAGCCGATAGGCTAGCAGTAAGCTTGGCTACAGCGAAGCGCTTACCAAGCGCGAAGGAAAGGGCCTTCGCCACTTGAGCCGTATGCGGGGGAACTCGCACGTGCGGTTCTTAGGGGGGAGAGCTAGTAGGAGCCATCCCATCCCAATAGCGTATATTTGGAGCTCAATATGAAATCCTATTTTCTTGCAAGACCCGTTCGGATAAGGGAAAACTCCAGAGATTGCTTCGAAGTAAGATCCCTTGCCTTTACCCTTTCCTGAACCAAAACCGGGGGAGGGTGAGAGGAAAAGGGGATCATAATGTCCCATCAATAAAGTGAGCGCTTTCCGTACCTTCCCCACCCCCCTTTCCATTCTTCCTTCCCCCCCCTCACTCCCCCTTTTTCAATAAATAAGCCCCGCTCCGCTCCCTAAGGGGCCCCTCTCTGATAAGGAAGGAAAGGAAAAAATCTCAATTTTATGACAAATCCGGTCCGATGGCTGTTCTCCACTAACCACAAGGATATAGGGACTCTATATTTCATCTTCGGTGCCATTGCTGGAGTGATGGGCACATGCTTCTCAGTACTGATTCGTATGGAATTAGCACGACCCGGCGATCAAATTCTTGGTGGAAATCATCAACTTTATAATGTTTTAATAACGGCTCACGCTTTTTTAATGATCTTTTTTATGGTTATGCCGGCGATGATAGGTGGGTTTGGTAATTGGTTTGTTCCGATTCTGATAGGTGCACCTGACATGGCATTTCCGCGATTAAATAATATTTCATTCTGGTTGTTGCCACCAAGTCTCTTGCTCCTATTAAGCTCAGCCTTAGTAGAAGTGGGTAGCGGCACTGGGTGGACGGTCTATCCGCCCTTAAGCGGTATTACCAGCCATTCTGGAGGAGCAGTTGATTTAGCAATTTTTAGTCTTCATCTATCTGGTGTTTCGTCCATTTTAGGTTCTATCAATTTTATAACAACTATCTTCAACATGCGTGGGCCTGGAATGACTATGCATAGATTACCCCTTTTTGTGTGGTCCGTTCTAGTGACAGCATTCCTACTTTTATTATCACTTCCGGTACTGGCAGGGGCAATTACCATGTTATTAACCGATCGAAACTTTAATACAACCTTTTCTGATCCCGCTGGAGGGGGAGACCCCATATTATACCAGCATCTCTTTCGGTTCTTCGGTTTTAAATGGCCCTTTTCAGATTCAAATCTGAATACGCATTGCGCTATATGCTGGGACTGTCTGCTTAATGGTACTCCTACTATGTTCATAAGTGGTTTTCTACCCCGATCTAGTAAAAATGGGGTATCTAAGACACAATCAGCAGGTAACCAACGACATAAAAGCAGTCTAGTAGGAACCTCAGAGACTACACGCGCAACAACTTATCCTAAATCCTTCTGTGAGTGGCTAGCTGGAATTATCGATGGTGATGGAAGTATTCAAGTTAGTAAAAAAGGATACACTTCTCTTGAAATTACTATGGGACTTGAAGATCTACCACTACTACGATATATCCAACATATGCTTGGTGGAAGTATGAAAATGCGAGCAGGTGCTAAAGCTTATCGTTATCGACTACATAATCACCTTGGTATGATTAAACTAATGAATTGTATAAATGGTCATATTCGACATTCAACACGACTACTTCAACTACATCGTGTCTGTCAAGTACTGGAAATCCCCGTAATTCTACCTATTCCACTTGATGCTCAATCAAATTGGTTTGCAGGATTCTTTGATGCTGATGGTACTATTAGTATAGCTATGAAGCATGGACTACCTCAACTAAGTATTCGAGTAACTAATAAACTTCTACAAGATGTAGAGTCTTATAAGGTAATATTTGGAGGAAGTCTCTACTTTGATAGTAGTAAAAATGGTTACTATCAATGGTCTGTACAAAGTCGAAAAGATGTTATCATGATGCTAGATTACTTTAAATCAAATACTTTCCGAAGTCATAAATCACGACGATTCTTCCTTATTGAGGAATATTACAGTCTTTACGATCTCAAAGCATTTAAACCTGACAGTATTCACCATAAAGCATGGCTAGCTTTCCTAGATAAATGGAATAAGTTGATGATATAGTCCACCTTTCTTCTATTCATCCGCTTATATTAGTAGAAGAGAGAAGCACCCTGAAGTTTACATCCTCATTCTGCCTGGATCCGGTATCATAAGTCATATCGTTTCTACTTTTTCGGGAAAACCGGTCTTCGGGTATCTAGGCATGGTTTATGCCATGATCAGTATTGGTGTTCTTGGATTTCTTGTTTGGGCTCATCATATGTTTACTGTGGGCTTAGACGTTGATACCCGGGCCTACTTCACCGCAGCTACCATGATCATAGCTGTCCCCACTGGAATCAAAATCTTTAGTTGGATCGCTACCATGTGGGGGGTTCGATACAATACAAAACACCCATGTTATTTGCTGTAGGGTTCATCTTTTTGTTTACCATAGGAGGACTCACTGGAATAGTTCTGGCAAATTCTGGGCTAGACATTGCTCTACATGATACTTATTATGTGGTTGCACATTTCCATTATGTACTTTCTATGGGAGCCGTTTTTGCTTTATTTGCAGGATTTCACTATTGGGTAGGTAAAATCTTTGGTCGGACATACCCTGAAACTTTAGGTCAAATCCATTTTTGGATAACTTTTTTCGGGGTTAATCTGACCTTCTTTCCCATGCATTTCTTAGGGCTTTCGGGTATGCCACGTCGCATTCCAGATTATCCAGATGCTTACGCTGGGTGGAATGCCCTTAGCAGTTTTGGCTCTTATATATCCGTAGTTGGGATTTGTCGTTTCTTCGTGGTCGTAACAATCACTTCAAGCAGTGGAAAGAACAAAAGATGTGCTCCAAGTCCTTGGGCTCTTGAACAGAATCCAACCACACCGGAATGGATGGTACAAAGTCCTCCAGCTTTTCATACTTTTGGAGAACTTCCAGCTATCAAGGAGACGAAAAGCTATGTGAAGTAAAAGAAGAAAAGGTCGCCGATTGCTACTAAGAACCTAACAGAACTTTCAGAACTTTTCAACTCAATCAAACAAGACACAACTACAGAGCTAACTAAGCAGTAAGCACCTTAAGAAAGAGCAAGCATCTTACGATCGCCCTGTAGTTTTCTTCGCTAGAGCGAGGGGTTGGAACCATATTTATATAATAATATAATAATAAAGTTGCCGCTTGTGTGAATTCTATTGCTGTGGGTCCCGCGTGTGCTCGAATAAGATCTTTTTTTGAATAGATTCCTTTTACTTATCGACTTGGCAGTGCTAGTTATCGAGTTTATGGCGCTGACCACTACCAAAAAAGTCAAAGAAGGCGTCGGCATTTACTCCTTATGCTCTCTCCTAATACTGGTATATTCTCTTAGAACAAGGTATTCTGGGTGGGCTATCCTAGAAGGATAGTTGTTATACCTTGGGATAAAAAGTGCCTATTTTATTTCCAGATTTCAAGCTAAGGCCATTTCCCTTTTCTTGGAAATTAAAGGATGTTGATTTCTTCTTTGATCTGGTAGCGATGAAAGAATGGATCTTGTAAAAAAGTGTACAAGACGGAAGACCAAGCAAATCTCGAAAAAAAGAAGGAATAGAAGATCGAGCTTCAACTAGATCTAGATCTTGATGGTCGCCCCGCTCCCTATCCAATTATACTGAATCAATCGAATCCACCATCCAATCCTCCAAGGTTCAGGTAAGCAAGAGCCAGATTCTTATGTTGCCGCAGTCATAGGGGCACGAGAGCGATTCCTTGAAAAGGGCTTTTGGGGGGTATAGTATAGGCGTCCAAAGCACGTGTAAGGTGAACCTTGAAGCGAAGAGTTTCACCCGGTCTACGATCAGGACAAAGCGATTGATCCAGTTGAGAGCGTAGCGTAGGAGACAGGGAAGATGACCGTCAACGGACAAAAGCCTCTAATTATTATTATTTCACTTTTATGCTTCAATCAGGCCTATATTCGCATTTGAATGATACCAATTGAGATGGCTTTTTCAGGGGCTGGCCTCTTCCCTGAGGCAATCCCTGGGATTCAAAAGAGAGAGAAGGAACTTTCTGTGTCCTATGCCGATAAAATGAGACAAGTGCTGTTTAGCTAAAAAATGGGATTCTAAAAATAAAACTTTCTGTCTGATATGCCGGGAAATTAACAAAATTTTTTACTACTATTACGTATTACGGCATTATAAAAACCAAACTTGACTTCCTCCAATGGAATGGAATCTTCCTTTTTGGCCCATTATTGTTTTATGCTGCTTCAGATTCGGCTTGAGAAGAAGCCGTAGGGATTCACTCATAACGGAGGGGATTAGCCACCAATTGGTTGCCAACTGAAGGTCGAAGGAATAAGCAAGGCAAGGACTGCTGCCAACTAGTCTGCCCAAAGGCTGTATTTGATTAAAGGTCGCGCCCTAAAGGGAAGTTGGCGCTAGCTTCCTAAACAGGATTTCTTTTCGTCTTGTAGGAAATAACGTATGTAAGTCCAGCACTCTCTTCATTCTATCTCTTAGTCTAGTTAGTAGCAATCTAAGGATTCGCAGCTCTCCAAGGGTAGGTTAATCAGTCTATCCCCATTCCCTATCGTCTTTTTAGGAGAAGCCTTTGAGAAATTGTCCTATTACCTTACCTGCTGCCCGGGGTCAATTCCTTTGTATCGAGGGGTTTCCTTCTGCTCTTAGGTTTCATTGGGTTATGATTGGTTCACGAACGATAGAAGAAGAAAAAAGTTAGGATTCGACTAGCTTTTAGCTTCAAGTGGTTCAGTCTTGGTGTGAACAAAAGGCGTAATCGCAGTTCTCTCGTCCCTATCGCCCCGAAGGCACTTCGCTTCCCGCCGTTAAGAGTTCTGGCTTCTAGGGGAATAAGAGTTCAGGACAGTAGTTAGCAATCCCGGTATTCAAAAGGAAGAAGCAATAATTTACATTTCCTCCTCGGCAAGTAGAGTTACCTCAGCCAGCCAGCTAACATCCTAATAATTTCGTAGTCGGCGATTGTGAAAAAGATAAGAGCGGAGCGCCTCAAAGGTTTTTTCTTTAAACTTCCTTTTTACTGGAGCGGTCTTCATCTGGTGCATATTCATTAGTTGGGAGGGAGCTTTCCCCTATCTTGGCTAAACAGGTTTATAGGCCGATCTTTTGCGTCTTTCGAGATGTGAAGAATTTCCTATTTTTTTTCTTAAGGGAAGGCTCGATGTAATTGAGTTCTTGCCTCGAGCGCTGGGGAGTCTTTCGTTGTGCCCCTCCCTGGTGGACGACCCCTTGCTCCGATCGTTTGGAAGAACGAGGAGCAAAGTGCGCTTTGGATGGCTGGGTACAATGATGATTCTCCCCTGCCTGAGGCCTAGGGGCTTTTCTTCGTTCTGCTGCTTGCCCTACTCCTCGAGCTGGATTTGAAGCTCTCGAACCTCGAAGTCAGTTTCGGATTTGGCTTTCGTTTGAATTGGGGTTCAATGACCCGATCTCGCCTAAAATGACCCGGTTTCATAGAGCACTAACGATCATGACGACGAAGCTACTAATTAGGTCCCCGTGGGAATCCTACTTTTCTTCTTTCGTACGTAATAAAATATAGCAAAGCCAGAGCTTGAAGCATGCTCTCTTCGTTGCAGTGTAAGAGGCAGTTTGAATTAAAGAGGTATCTGCAGTACTTGGCCGCTAATACTTATAAGTAAGTATACTACAATATATGGTGATAGTGAAGCTCTTTTTGACTACATAAAGGATCCTAAGTCTTGCAGTAGTACTCAAAATATTTCTTTTTAAAGTCTAATAATTGTACCGAACATGATTTAACCACTATCATGTAAGCCTGGATGAATCCCTGATTCCGAACTCTATATGAGTCCAATGAGGCTATATATATACGCTGGCCTCCACTTGTGCCCTATGTGACTTTTGACTATGTCGTAAAGTGAGGGATAAGCGTTCGCTAATTTATCATCTTTCCTATGGGCATGAGTTATTCGATCTAAAGGGGCATGTGAGGGAAGTTGATCTTATCACCCTACGATAATTAAGAAAGGTTTACCGGATCTAGTTAGTATTATAATATTAGGAAATAATACTCTGAAAGCCCAAACGTTCCTAGCTTTCCCGGCCTTATTGGTTTAAAGAGTAAAACTTCCGTAAGAGTAGTGAGTAGGTAAGGATGAGTTCACTCATACGAAGCAATCCCCCAACACGGGGACTGAAGATTCTCTTTTCTTCTTTTAACTACCCCTTATTGTAGAAGCTAGGAAGCTAAAATTCGGAGTAACCTATGAGCTGGGGAGCTTTTCTTTATGCGGAACCATAGCTGAGAGAGGCTGCTCCGTAACATCAACTGCAGAAGAATGAGGTTTGAGTTGATGAACAGGAGAAGGCCGCAATACATCTCCATCATCATTCTCCCTCGGGGCTGATTAATTAGGTTAAGGAAAATATGAGGCGACTTCATTAAAGAGAGCATTTAAAGATACATCGAGTCTCTTGGATTTCACGTCATAGCATCTATACCCGGACTGAGCATATCCAAGAAAGACACAAGTGGTTGCCTTGGGGACAATTTTTCTCTTAACTGCGCAGGAATATGAACAAAACACGTGCATCCAAAGACTCGAAAATGCCTATAGTACTGCCCTAGTAAGAAGTTCGTGAGGTGCCGCTGCAGCTTCTTCCCTCTCTCTTCCCCCAAAAAAAGGAGAGAGATGTCTCGTCCCTTCTTTATGCACATCCATATACATAGCCAGACACAAAGGTGTATACAATCCGGTAAAAATCTGCGGTTCTTTAAGTTCATTCACTGTAGGTTCTTTTACTTGCTCTAGTGGCTGGCAAGGGCCAACCGAGAGGGGAGAACGAATGGCTTAGGAATCGACCGGTTCCGAGCAGACTTGTGGAGCTGCAGCTTGGATTATCGTAGAATAAGAGGAGCCGTCTTAGGATTAGGAAATGACTTAACTTAAAAGACAGATGCCGCCGCTGCGGGGCGGGGGAGCCACTTGTCTGGTCTTGCGGTGCACTCATTCCCGTTACGAGAATGAAATGACGCCCCAGCTTGACTCGAGACCAAGACTCCTTACAACTCGCACCAATAGCGGCCGGAGATTTTTTTATATTTTATTTCTATTTAAAAGGCAGCCCCCCTAGCCGCCTACCTACTCGTGTTCGTAGCTCGATCGGAGGTCAAAGACTGTGGTCCGGCGGAAAAACAGAAGTCGTCCGTATCAAGTGATACGTGAATTGCTCAGTAGTGCTTCGCCACTACCGTAGCTGGCGGAAATAGCTTAATGGTAGAGCATAGCCTTGCCAAGGCTGAGGTTGAGGGTTCAAGTCCCTCCTTCCGCTCCTGGCTTCGTCGTTTAGTGGTAACGAGTGGAGTGCATAAGCCCCTTTAGAGATAGGGGCGAGCAGCAAGCAGCTCCTTGTATAGGGCGTTAAGCACCTATCTTACTAATAAGAAGAAAGGGGCAAGCCAAAACCTACTCCTAACAAGTTGCTGGCTTTTCATCAGCCGTTGCGCGCTAGCCTTTTCCCTTACTAGTAAAGGGGCTGCTAGTTGTAGCGCGCAGTGTACTAGTGAATAGGAAAAGCGAATTAAGATTCCTAATGACGGAAGGAGGTTGAGGATAGAACATGTTCGGTGCCTCGCCCTTGTCTCCTTCGCCGGAGACTTCAAATGATGGGAATCCTATCGATAAAGAAGAGGCATAAGCATCGCCTCTCGATCCAATCCGTCTTCCCTGGCCTCCCCAACACACTCTTGCTTGATACGAAAGAAACCTCCCGCCATAGAGAGGAGATCTAAAGTCTGGGTCCCCTCGATCGCCCTCCCTTGAACCTGAACTGGTCGAGAGAGATGAACCCGCACCACATTTTACGAATCGAAACCCCCAACTAGAGATGGAATTCAAGAACCTAAATAACTCAGTTGAGAGCTCCGTGACTGGAAAAGGGGAAGGTCCACCAATGATTGATAGGCCATTCCCCCCTATCCGTCTCTTGATCTCCCATTCCACTAATCCGTTGTTACTGATTCATTCAAGGCATAGACTGCCCATTTCTTTTTATTAGCGCAGGGGTTCGTCAACGTGAAAGCCGCTGAACTTAAGACTCGAGTTGAGAAAGAGGGCGAGGCCCCCGGGAGGGCTTTCAGGGACTGGGGAAGACGGGTGGATTATAAGCTAGGGGCAAATCGAAGGTTTGTCCATCGGGATTGGGCATGGACGAGCCTCGACTGGGCCAGCATTGATGAAAAAATGACAAAAGAAAAACTTCTCCCATCGCATCATTAGCCGGTGTAGGATTAAAGATCGGGTCCAGGATTCGAGTCAAATCTACCTTCCCTCTCATCTCAGGGTGAGGCAAGGAATTGAATACTCCGATCTTCCTGGGGATTCATCACTGGCTAGGGCTTTCGAATCAAAGCATGGGCATCTGCTATTAAGAGGGAGCAGTAGATCGTCGATTGAAGAGCCAGATCAGTAAACTTCTATTGGGACTTCTATTGATTATTGATTCGACTCTAGGGACTCCTAGCAGCAAACTTGTAGGCCCCCATAGCATAGAGATGCAGGAGCCGCCAGCCGGATCGACCAACAAATGATAGGCCAGAGAGATGGGCTCATTCGACTAATCAGTGATCCCCCGGCCTACCTAACACAGATGTCCCTTAAATAGGGGATTGGTTGATCGGAAAAGCTCAGGCAGGAGTAGGACATTCCATACAAATCTTTCTGATCCGCTAGCTTCTCAAATCCCATTTTTTCATCGACAGGTAGGGTGAATTCGAAGGTTCCTTATTCCGGTTGTAAAGCGGAAGAAGCCATTCTCCCTGCCCCACCAGCAGCCCGCCTATCTGACCCGAAAGGAATTGAAAATGAAAGAAGAATCTGTGTGCACTATCTATGGAGTGGAGTGACTATCCTTAATTTCCTCTTCCCTATCTCCCCTCCTTTTGCCTTCGGCTATTACCGGCTGGCTACGCTTGGCCCATATTAATTCTCCCTCTCGCATCGGTTCTGCATCAGATGATGAGCCCATGCGAAAACTTTTTCTTTTATTGGCGCCCAATAGGTAGGCTATTAGATTGAGTCGAAAGCCTACCAACGCATAAAGGTTCCGATTCGAGCAAGAGCCCAAACGGGGGAGGCGAGAAGATCTTGATCGAAAGCTCCACTGTTCTGAATAGTGAGAAATACTTTTTCAAATTCGATCAAATCGATCGAGAATCTCATCATCTGTTAGGCGGGCCAACCGACCGACCGAGTTGGGTCTAGGCGTCCATATCACAGAACCTTTCTCTAGCCAAGAATCCCATTATTGATCGAATCGGGGCGGACCCAATGAATTGGCAAATTAAAAATCTATCGTTTTAACACTCAGAAAAAAACCTAGAAAAGAGGATTCATCACTAAGACAAGAGCTAGGTAAGCATGGTCACTGTATCGGCGGTCGGGGCCGGCGCTCCGCGTTCTATCTAGGTTCCGCTCTTATCTATAGGCCCCACCTCACATAGAGGTTTATATATCCATAGAGGAACCCGTGTGAGCGGGAAGGGATTAAATCACTCATCGGATATGTCTTCTTCCGTGATCCATTTCATGTCAACTCTAATTAGTTATCAAAATGCCTACTTTACAAAGGGAACGTCGTCTCCCGGGAACCTTATGGTTCCCAGTAACCCCGGCCGCATTGGCCCGGTAACCTTCGTCACCGTCAGCATTTGGTACTCTCTCGATAGCTTCCAATAGTTCACTGAAAGCTTTTGGTGTAATGAACCGCAAGCCCTTCAGAAAGAAAGACATAATCATAATCATAATAAAGGGTTGGTTGCGGGAACCGACGACGGTGACGAAGGTTACCGACTTTCGGTGGACGGGGAGCCAACGAGTTCAGTCGAACAGCGTAACGAGTATAAGGCCGCTAAGGAAGCCTTCGCCAACTTTGATAGGCATAGCATTGCAAGCAAATAGAGCAGAGAGCTTACCATTTCTTTCTATTAGAGTCGCGAGCTTGTTGTAGTCGGTCCTAAAGGGAGAACCTTGCTGCTTACTTGCTATATCCCCGCGTCCTTGCACGGCTCGTTCTTCGAGCCCTGCTTCTCCCTTCCCCCTCTCCCCGTTCCTACCGTCCAAAACAGGTCTATGGAGTATAGCCAAGTGGTAAGGCATCGGTTTTTGGTACCGGCATGCAAAGGTTCGAATCCTTTTACTCCAGATTATGAACACCCGATCCGGATGCCACGAAAATTTTATAGAGAAGCCCTTTTCTTAAAAGGACGGGTGAGAAACCTATCTACAGGACAACTTTCGGGGTTAAAGGAAGACCTTTCTGTTTCATATTGAGTCCTCAGAGGTGCGGCCCACTTGGTGTCGGATCAGCTCGACAGGTCACTCAATAGTCTTTCGCGGAGTACCGCTGTTGGATCTAATATCTTATCTTTCTCCTCTGAATGCCTTATTGACCGAATGAATAGAGAAGTCAAGCAGGGATGGGAAGAAAGCAAATCCAGATGAACTGGATTCCGTGAACAAATCCATCTTCACTCACGGAAAGCACACTTTGAACTTCGTACCTGCCTTCGAGTTAAAAGTGGAAAGTTCGATCCACGCACTCTTTCATTAGACGAGGAAAGCGCAAAGACAGATTGGCTCAATGCCTTTACTGCCCGAATCAAGGACTTTCCCATGCACACTTACTCGGTTCTATTCTAAAGCCACAGCTGAATGCCGTACTTGCCTTTCTTTATAAAGTCCCGATAAGTTCGCTAGTTGAATGAATCATTAATCGCACTTGCGCGACTCATTTTTCCAGTTCCCTCGGCTCCTTTTCTTGCTTTATTTCGTGATTCAAAGGAATTGACCAAGCTGACTTACTTTCCTGATTACTTCTTTTCTGCGCTATACTTTTCCTGCTTGGATACCTGGAGCCCTATGAGTTTCCTGACTGTCGGAAAGTAGTGAAAAACACTCGGATGGGATAGTTGGAGTCCTTCTTAGATCGTATGTGAGTTCCGGTCCGGGAAGATTCCCTCTTTTCCTTTTTCAGTGGCTAGGTATGCTATCCCTCTGATCCATCTTTTCTTTTGTCCAGACACTTCTTTTGAAGCGGATTAGATAAGATCTTCACTAGGCTAAGAATCCTAGTCTCCCTTGGCTAGTCGATCTCGACAGTAGAGCTCACTCTGAGGAAAACTACAAGCGTCGCGCTTTCTCGCTCCGTCCCATTCATCACTGCTTTCTGTTAAAAAGAAAAGAGCAGCTCCTCTCCGATCTCAGTCCTCTCTCTAGTCAGAAATAGCGTAAGTGAATTTGGAAAGCCTGTCGATCCAAACCTACTAGTCTCTTCCTCGGACCTAGCATTGCTGCCTGGCCCATCACCTTGATATGATGCACGCTCGAAAAGGTCTTACCATCCCCCCTTCCATATCCATATTCTGGGAACCTCGGACGATAGCTTTACCCCGATGAAACGGATAGTTTAGGCCGCTAACCGGCTCCACCTTATATTGAATAAAGTTATACGCTTCTCTTTCATTTCATCGACCAACGAGGAAAAGAAATCAATATCTCATCCCCGCTTCGGAATCGCTATCTCTGGAACCAAAGTCGTACTCTCTTTAATATTAATAAAAACCTAATGGAATGCCCTTTAAACCACCAACAGGTCCTATTCCGACAACACTGAAAAAGGGCTCTCCGCGGCTCAGTTGGTCAGTTCCAAAACCTATGTCCCAGTAAAAAGATAGTTCGATAGGCCCCTATATGTCACGGGCACAAGTGATCAAGTTCATAAGGAGAAGAACGAAGCCGAAAGCCTGGAATCGAGATAGAAACTCAAGAGTATATGGGCGGGTTGACTTCCGTGATCCGCCTTCCCATACCACGAGTTCGGTGAGAGACTGCTGCCTTCTGCTCTGGAAGTTGATTTGCCTCATTTGCTATGGTTCATGAAGGCCTCACGGGAAAGCTTTCTTAAGAAGAATCTATCTGCTCTACACGAATTCCCATCGTCAGCTGCTTTTTCTTTCGAATAGGCTGTGGGCCTTTCAAAGATGAGTGAAATCCGTTTGAATAAAGAAGTCAGGTCGATCCAAAGCCATTGCTTGAAGCGATATCCTTGACCGAAGTCTGCTACCGAAGCAGGATTGCTTGACACACAAGCATACCAACCCGAGGGATAAGGATGGTGGTCGATCAAGCTATTCTATTAAGAGGTAGGAATTCGCTTCTCCATGCCCTTCCATTTTCAAGGGGTAGGCCCTTCCATTTCTTAGAGCTGGAGAGGGCTAAAGTGGCACCCTACATGAAACGGACTTCTTGCCTTGGTCTGTGCCCTATCTATTAGCAGCACCCTAGTCTGGGGCATATGTGTAAATGAATCACCTATTTCCTCACCCAGATTCACAACAAAAAGGAGTATAAAAGGTAAATGCCACGCTTAGCTCAACGAATTTGAAGCGAACGCATACCATAAGGGTACCCTACATTGATTGGCCGAAAGTGCCATATAACGCCCTTACTCTTATAGTTATAGAGCGGTAAAAGCCCCGGCAAAGAAAGAAAAAAAGACAAAGTGCCGCTGACTAAACGCTCTTCTATATTGGTTTACTTAGTCTAGGTGGATGAGTTTCCCTACTATTTGAGAGCGAGTAAAATTCAAAGCCCAACTTCAATTCACCAAACCAAGGTTCATTTTCATCGCCATCTCCTATTTATTTAAGCTGAAGGCTGACTATGATCTAGGATTTCATTTCCTGTTGCTTTTTGATTCTTATAGAACGACCTAAATCGTATTCTAAGCTAAGCTGTTTGCCCTGACAACATAACATTCGTTTCGTGAAGCTCCAGCAACTTTCCACTCAAATAATCAGAGGATTCGGTGACAATGAGTTTTCCCAGTCCAGTCCGAATCTCATTCTCTGTGTTTTGTCTCTGTGGCTGCTAGAAAGATAAGTGAAGCTCCTTTTTCGACATTGACACGAAGACCCCCCACTAAGCTAAGCGGCAAGCTTATAAAGCAAGATTATCCGCATCCTGAATACTTGTTTTGTTTGAAGCCCATTTTACTTCTCTCAAGGGAAGAAACTGCGCCATCCCCATCTTCTACTGAAAGCGAATGGGAAAAAAATAGAAGAAGCATAGAAGTAGGATTCCTCTCTATAGGCATTCTATAACACCCCTATCCGGATAACTTATAGTAAGACAAGGAACGCTTACAGACAGAATATCCATTAACTGATATAAAAGATATATATAAGTTTTGCCATATACAGAAAGACAAGCTTTACTTCTGATATCAGAAGCTTACGAAGCTTACTATTTCAATAAAAGACCAGCGACATCCGAAGCTGGCTATTCAGATAGAAGGAAACGGTATAAAAAAACTTTTTTCTTTCCCATTAAAAGATAGGATTATCCCTAGGCTTAAGGGCCTTAATCTTCTTGTTTTAACTATTATCATTACTCTTCTTCCAGCTAGGTTGACCCTTCTGGCTGGTATAGGAACGGGCGGCAAAGCCCCCAAAGAAAGAAACTCCAACCCAGTTACCCCCGCCTTTCTCTTCTGGAGGCTGACTTCCAATTCCAGGATGCCTCTTATAGGTCTCATCTTCGGCGAAAGAAAAGAAGTTTGATCGTCTACGGAAGAAGAATCCCCTTTTTCAGACTCTACTTGAACATCATCCGATGAAGCTACATCGGTTACCAAAGCATCTTCTGACTGAGGAGCAGAAAGTGATTCGAAAACAGAACCCGATTCCGTGGCAACATCCGATGGAGAAAAAAGTCCATTTTTTGCCTTGGCCGACTTTCATTCAAATGGGGAGTCCAGCCATTCTTCTAGCAGAAGCACACCTTATAGAAAAGAAAAAAAGTCCTAAATGAAAGACCCATGCCGCCTCGGAGCCCTTTATTGAACTTCAACCGTGGGAACACATTCTTAGAAGGACAGTCAATACAGGTGCCGCTTCTTCTCCTTAATCGTAAAAAGCAACTCTTGATCGGGTTGACGAGCTTACCCTGGGTTATACTATAATAGCCAGACTGGCGAACTAAAGAAGAGTAAGAATAAGCCAAAAAGGGGCAATGAAACCTCTGATAGTAATGGATATTAAGCGATAGCAGAAGATTGGGAGATAACAGAAGATCCCGTGATAGCAGACCTTCTTTCACCAGAAGATGCAGCGGCATAAATCGTCAAGGGTCCTCGATACTAAAGGGGGCACCAATCCAGATTTTACATTCAAAATCCCGGGGTTCAGTTCAACTGAAATCTACCCCAAGCTGTGGTAATTTATCTAATAGATTACCGATTTTGAACATCGTCTGACTAGGAGACATCATACTATCCACTAAAAGCAGGTAATTAAGCAGCAAGCCTTATTCTATATATAATTCTATCTTTCTTTATCGGCAAACTCAAAAGGAAGGAGTTCCCATGCCGCTTCCCCAAAAAAAGGGATGGGTTCAATACGACGAAAGCCTTTCCTTTCGCTCTTCGTCTTTCCCAGTATAATCTGAAAGTGGATTTCTCTCCTCCTTCGGTTCGTCTAGACCGATCGTTCTCTTCAGTCGACCTTTCTCATTCGCCAACTTTCCACTTTCAAATGTCTTGTACTAGAGCGGAATACACCTTTCAAAAGGGAGGCTGATTTTTTTACCCTATAGATTGAGTTTATTTGAAAGAAGCGGGAAGGCGAGAGAGATTGTTTGTGTTCCGTGAGGAAGGGATTAGGGACTGACGGGGATAGATTCAGTATTCATCTATCCCCTCAGGCTCCGCTCACAGCGCTTCCCCTTACAAGCAAAAGAACGGGGGCGAGATGTCCTGAACGGGAAAGCCCCTGGTGAGATAGCTGGTGATGCTAACAAACCAGCTGCAAAGTTCCGAAAAAGAGGGCTATCTGTCAGGCAATAAATCCACATTGACCGACAAGAATGTCTCAACCCCAGTCTAGAATCGTCGATTTTGGCCTGATCTTCTGATTGACAACCAGCCTTACTTTCTAAGAAAAAGTCCCTTAGGGAAAGGTCTTATCTGGCTTTAGACTCCTCTCACCGACATAAGGAACAAGGTTATGAAAGAGTTTGCCTAAAAAGCGGAAGGGCCCATGCCGCAGCACAGCGCTAAAAGCCTTTCGACTCACCACCCACCTTCCATGGGATGGAAGGCTTCGACAGATGTCATAGTGAATTCGATTGTTCGATTCAATTTCCAACCCCGATTTTTCTTTCTCCATTTTGTATTGGTCAAATGCAGTATAGTATAATAGAGACTGGGCCGTAGATGTGTACGCGAACGAGGGTAATGCTAAGCAGGAAAATCCCTCTTCAAATTGAATTTGAACCGCTTTCGAAGCATAAATATTGCGGAAGTAGGATAAAACAGCAACCCCAAAACTAGCTTTCCCGGGCAATATATATTGTGAAATGGTGGCGCTATAACAAATCCAGAGTACCTTAACTTGCGGTTGCCGCACAAAGCTGGTCACCTTAACCAGTCATACCCATACCCATTTATGGAGATTCAGGATCTGAAGCTCAAATTAAAGCCCTGAAAGGCAAAATAAGCTCCTACTGCATTTTTTTCGACTCCCCTCTACCAGGGATTCCATGAATTCCGGTCACCCGCGGTAGCTGCAGGGATAGGAGAGAGAAATAACCAGCCAACTATGTATGCCTTATTTGCATACCTCTCATCTTCCTTATGGAATGGGTTCTTCCTTAGAATTAACGAAAGATAGAGTGAGGGATGAATCCTCTTGAAAGGGATCGATCAACCCTAGAAGACTCGATGGCTGTTAAGCCCAGTGAATAACCTGATTCAGAGAGATAACCCGGTCTTTATACACTTTTTATCCTGCTTCTAAGGATAGATAGAAAGGGTTGGGGAGTGCCAGATGCGGAAGCAGTTCCAGTCCCAGCTGCTGAGGTGGCGTAGTGAGAGGTGAGAGCAATAACAAGAGAAGCAATAGTAGATGTCGCATGATCGGGTGTTCTACCTTTCGAGAGGGTTATCGAGGATGCGAACCCAAAAGAAAGATCTTGAAAATAGCGCAGATTAGCCAATGATGGTTCAAAGAAAGAAGCAGCAAAGCAGAACAATAAAAAAGGGTATTAACCTGAAACTACCTTGGCAACGAAAGAACTAATAAGGAGTGGGCGTTGGGGTCGTTTGGTTTCTTACCTTCCCTCTAAACAGAAAAAAGGAAGACCAGCAAACCTGTCCGCAGTATAGTATAGCGTGTATCCAAGTCCATGGCCTATCTAAGAAGTCTTGCTTTCAATCTATGGAATTGCCCTAGCGTTGTTTCAGAAGGTCGAGGTCTTCCTCAATGACCGAGTTCTAATGGCAGGAGCTAGCAGACCATTCCATGGGGGCTAGAGGTTCCACGTGGTCCTTTAGCTACTCAGATGTATTGCTCCGGGATAAATATTAAACTAAAATAAAATATAGAGACTGAAAACGACTTCTTTAAGAGCGGATACAATGCACCACTTTCTAAAAGTGTTGGATTCTTTAATAACTCGTCAGAGGACGGGGTACAAAAGGCTTTTTTTTCCTCAATCGAGACCTCAATAACGATGAAGGCAATCCAATGGATTGAAGAAGGAAGGAAGGTTATTCTAGAAGGGTCAAATTGTCGAAACGATATGAGTTCGGATTTTTTCAAGGCTGCTATTTTATCACCTTTCCCTCACGGTACTTAAGCATAAAAAACAGGGCTTGGGGGACCTCTTTCTCCTTAGGCGCATGTCCAAAAGCAGATGGGGCTTATATACAGGTCAACATCGTTTCATCCGAGCCGCTGTTTCCGAGCTGTGCCAAAGTTAATGAGTTGAACTCGGAGTTTTGGCAACCACCGTAGGAAGTGTGAAAAGACGGAGAAGGGGAAGAGCAGTTAGATAGAACAACTAAAGAAAAAGCCCTTTCTGTAGCGTGTAAGTAAGCAGCAATGGTGCTATACCCTCCTCGCTTTACATAATACATTAACTCAAACAAACAAGAAGAGAAATCGTCCTGCTACGAATAAGCGATAGGCCAACGGACATACAACTGAAAGAACTGCAACTCCCTCTACGAAAACAACTGATTGTACTACATCGAAGACTTCTACCACTTCGACAGCTTCCACTAATCGAAAGACCAGACGGAGAGACAGCCAAAGGGATTACCGAGTCGAATGAGATGTCCCGATTCCAATGCTTAACGAATGGACAAGAGAGAGAGCAATTCCACCCTCAAGGGGCGTGGCTATTCCACCACCTGAAAGTGAGGGACCTTTCGAAGACAACAAAGATAGGACCGAATTTCCCCTCACCAAAGGCGAGGCTGCTAAAGAAGGAAACTCAACCACTCGCTAAAGAATTGAAAGGGCTCATAAGACAGGCAAGTGAGGTTTAGTATCCGAAGGAAGAAGGCCCTGCTACGAACAAAGCATGGGCTAAGGCTGCTACAAAAGCAAGTGGACCTTAGTCTCATTCTCAAAGAAGGAGAATACTCAACAAACAGAAAGACGAGTAGAATGGACTGCTTACACAAGCAAGAGCTAGACAGAGGGGATGAAAAGAAAGATTGAAAGAAGGATACAAAGGATGTTTCCTCGGGCAATTTTTCCGAGCCCTTTCCTCATGGAGGGACCAGACCAACCAAGAGATCGGATCAGATGAAGGGGAGAGAAAACTACTATTGAAAGAACACGAATCGCTACTCCTCACTCCTCATGAATAGAATCTTCTACTGAAAGAGAATCCACAGCAATCGATGAACTGAGCCTGAGCCCACCTGCCGCTACTCATGAAAGTCCTCCCAAGAAATGGAATAAGCAAGCAAAGAACCCAACCAATCCCCCTTCCCGAGATGACGCTAAGGTAGTTGGAAAGGAAGTAGGCAAGGGTCGTTCGCTAGAATGAGCTTGAATAGGGCTTCTTACCGCCCTTCACATATGCGATAATGGAAATGGAACATTCCGTTGAGTTATTATGAATGTTGGAGACAGAGAAAAAGAATAGAACCTTTATCCGATTCAATCTGCAAGGTTTGCCGCCCACCCCCTCGCAATTCTCCACCCTCATAATCGTATTAAAAAAGACAATGGTGGTCCAGTTCTTATCCCACTTGAAGGACTGTTGACAGGGTCATGTCACTCGGATAGGGAGGAATGGACGGGCAGGCTTAGACTCTTCCCCGCCTCGAGGGCGGCTCTTCTGACTTCGGTTGGAGGGAAAGATTCTTTTGGAATTGAAGATAGGGTTGACTTGTTTTCTTTGTCTTTTACTTGCTGAATTGAGTAGAGTAGTTGATTAGTTCAAGACTGGACAGGACTTTCCTTCCGACAACAGCGCTTACTTCTATGACACCACCACCGGTACCGGTTAGGAGAGCAGCTTTTTTGCCCACTTCTCTTACTAAAAAAGCGTTTTCTATTCCTATTCATTCGTATCTTAAGTATGTCACTTCCGGATAGCTAGATTCGATAGCAGCTTATACCTTAATGGCATCAGTCTTATAAGTCTTAGATGTTTAATCTGTGGGCATTCATTCAAACAAGACTTGAAGCCGAAGACCCTCTTCCTATAAGTCGAGCACTACGCCCTAAAGGCCCCAGACGCTACCCAATAGTGAGTCCATCCTCATCATTCAGAGTGCGCTACAACTACGATATACGCGAACAACGCTAACCAATAGACCACTTGGCTATTGAGATAGTGATTGATAACCCACAAGTGAATCGCTTATTGGGTTACGGGTGGACGTATACGTTATGGCTAGTAGTGAGTTTGCTCCAGAAACTGGGTAGGAGGTTGACTCCATTTCCAACTGGCGAAGGGCAGGTTGGGAGCTGGGAAGAATACGAATCTTGCAAGAGGTGCCATCCTGACCTGGAGGAGGTAATGGGGAAGCTGCAGGTTCAACCGACCGAGGGGAAGCTGCTTGCTGACTTATACTCAATTGAAGGGTCAAGTATTAATCAAATAGTTCCGTTGTTGCGCCCTATATCCTAGTAAAGTTCGAACCGTTTCCAGAGCGAAGGATTTCGATCTTAGACTGCAAAATGAAGCGCATGAACTACCCCTATTGACCTAAAAGGTCAGCCCCAGTCAGTGCAGTCTGGATCTTTATGATTCAACTTCTCTTTGCGAGCTAGCCCGGTGCCCCATAAACCAGCTCTTCTCAGAACCCAGGGGAAAGACAAAAAGCTGTCTCTTGATCCCCCTAGGGGGGACCCTTCTTAATTGATTGCTAAATCTTAATCGAATTGCCATGCTCTAATCAAGGAGCGACCAATGAAAATAGAGTTACAAGTTCTCGGTCCCCATCAAGGGGGGCTTGAAGGCTATTTCTCCGGAGGGAAGGGGCTGAGACAAGGGGATCCACTTTCTCCTATCTGTTTGTTCTTACTATGGAAGTTTTTTCCAGGATCCTTGCCAAAGCTTCTAATAATGGAAGGTTCTCTCATCACCCGAGATGTTCTAAGCTGGATTTGACTCACCTTTGTTTTGCTGATGATCTCCTGTTATTCTGCCAAGTAGATCTCCAATCAGCCTCTGTCATTAAAGAAAGTTTGGATTCCTTTTCTGCTCTCTCAGGGTTGATGGCAAATCCTGAGAAAAAGAGAAATTTTCAGTGCTGGGATGATAAGGGCAAGGTCCCTTCTTTCCACTAGACTCACAACCGGAGACTGTAGGCCTCTCATTGATAAGATTCCCAAAAGGGTGGAATCTTGAACTAGCAAACGGCTTTCCTATGCTGGTAGACTTCAGCTCATCATTGTTCAATATTCAGGGCGGAGTGACATTTGGATTTTTCCGAAGGAAGTGTGCAAGGTTATTGACCAGATCCTCTGATTTTTCCTCTGGCATGGTGCAGTTGGGATCTCTAATGCTTCCAAGGTGGCTTGGGACGTAGTCTACCTCCCGAAAGAGGGAAAAAAAGTGTCTTATTGGAGATATCGTTTCGTAGCCCACTTTTGTTTGTTAAGACAAAAGAGTTGTTTGCCAGGCTGCTTGAAAGCGGCAACTGCCCTCAAGACTAGAACGAAGGTAGAGCCTTACTCTATTCCTTCGCCTGTGAGACATCTACTTAGTTATCGTCGGACACCCAATCCCATCCCTATGACTTAGACTGAGCTGCTCCCGCTCCGTGGGCTTATTCAAAAAAGCATCGAGATAGAATAGGAGTAGGACTTGAACGGTTAGCTTGGAAGTGAATGAGGAATGATTTTATCTACTTATCTCACATCGACTTTCGAGACCTCTTAGCCGAGTGTTTAAGCACACGCACATCGTCTGAAAGCACTCTACTTCACTTTTCCTGATGAGCTAGCCGAAGGGCCTCATTTCACCTAATTGCTTCTTGCTAGCACAGGAAATCTAAGTCATTTTATGCCATTTGCCCTGCTAAACTTGCTTTGATCTAGTGTGCGTCCGCTACTGTTCGGGCTCACTCAGCAGAAAGCTAACTCTCATGCTTTAGCTTGAACTTCGACTTAGGTTAGGTTTCGACTTCAGCCTCGGCATCGTTCTCTCTTTATTATTAAAGATCCGAATCCTATTTATTCCTCCTTGTAGCTCCCGAAACGGATGGTTTAGTTCTTCGTGGGGTTTGCCGAGATAGCCGGAGTTTTATTTGCAGGATTTACGGCTTGGATGAGATGGCTCTGGCTGGCTTTCTTCGCTCCTCTCCCTTCAGTCGATCTTTCAGAACCTTGTTTTGTTCTCTTGGTTTCCCTCTAGCCTAATAGCAAGTAGATATGGGTCTTCTAAGCCTGTTTGCTCTCTCTCTATTCGTTGTGAGGCACTCTCTATCTTGTCTTGCTTTCTTACTATACCATAGAAAGACTTAGGTTTCTCTCTCTTGTTCGTGAAAGTCTTATCTGTCTGCTTTTCCTTTTTCTTGGTGAGAGAGGGTATCTCGAGTTCACAAGGATGAACTAAAGTGATTGCTCTTGGTTTTATAGAAAGAAATGTCTGGGTCTCAGTCTACTCGACGATAGGCTTTAGACTCTGAGATGTAATAGATGGATTCCTTTGTAGTCTGTCTTCTTCTGTTCTAAGACAGGGGTTCTGCGAATGATTAGGTAGGTGGCAAAGCCCAGAAAGATGAATCAAAAGTACAAGGGTCAAACCCCATTTCTATAAGCGAATTGGTGAGGGGGTATAGGTTAGATTTGGGAGTGCACTTCCTTGACGAGCGGTATTCTAAGAAGTGGAGTGGCTCGACCGGGAGGATAAGTGGCCTGTCTTTGTTTCTTTTCTATTCGGGAATACAAGGTACTTTCTTAATTACCCTTAATTACCATAACAATTAGGAGGGATCAAGGCTCACTTCTAGATTCTTTTCTGAAAGAGTCCTTGCCTGTCCGCCCTGGATCTGTCAACATACCTGGACGAGATAGCCGCCAAAGAGGGTCTAATAAATATAGGGCATGGCTCAAAACCAGCGGAATCATACTTTGAATCTTCAAAGGATAGCAATATAAATCTATAAGAAGTTTCAAATAAAAAATATGAAGAATGCTATGCTCGTGACCAGCAGGTAATTGCTTTCAGAAACTCTACTATATCTATCTCCCGAAAGATTTCCCCAAGTGCTTGACACCTCGCTCCTTATTTTGTAGTTTGATAAGGAAGGGGGTTTTGAATTGGAAGGAATCACCCATATAGAAGTTTATATATCATTTGTTTGAGATCTGCTTCTACGGTTCTTTTCTCAAATGAGACTTAATTGGACACTTACTTAGTTTAGAACTTGAACGGTTTAATTTCAGCTAATTAGAATTCCCGTTCGACAGGTTCGAATTCGATTCTAGTCTTGTTGTTTAGGTTGTGGTTGGTTTGATTTGTTCTGTATTATGAGTCTTTGGTTCTTCTTCAGACCTAGTGAGTGGACTCTCTCCAGGTTGTTGGTGGCATCCTGGGTTAGTTTCTTTCTTTGGCTACAGAAAGAAGGCTCGGAGAATTTGATCCCTTTCAGCGCTCGTTACTTGGTATGTAAATGATAGCGTCTCGTGGTTTCTGAGTTAGCCACTCCGACCCTAACGACGATAGCTCTTCTTAAACTACCCGTACGATTGCTTTCAGGAAAAGAGCATTTCCAATCCTAAGGTAAGGGACGAGATTAGGGAAAAAAGAAGGAAACTCCCACATGGGCTCTCTTCCTCTTACAAGTGCAGGAGCGGTGTCGGCCCAAGCAGTAAGTAGGTGGAGCTCTTCTCCTTCGGACCCTTCCTTGGTTGGCTACCTCAGTAGGTGTTCTTTGGCATGAGCTGTAGCCTAGGCACAAGAAGTAGGAGGATCCGGTGAGGACGGCTGCAGCATTGTTGGAGGTTTGGCCGGACCTTCAAGTCTTTCCAGGAGAGACGAGAAAGAACTGTCCAAAGCAGATAGAGATGGGGCTCTAGATCTCAAAGTACCTGCCAAAAAAGGGAGGGCAGTAGTAATCATTGGAGTCACGGGAAGAGGATTAGCACGACTTACGGGGGACCGCTTCCCTCCAAAGTTAGGAAAAACCTGGGAAAGGATCTCCTGGCTTCAATAGAAGAGTCTCGGAGAGCCAGAAGAGGAGTGTCAGAGTGAGCTTCCTCATCAGAACCTTCACAAAAAGAAATGTTACTAACATGTGAAAGGGCACCACCACGGAGTCGAGTGCGAGTTCTAGTGCTCTTTCCCTTTGATAAAGATAAGCAAAGGAACTGATGCTTGAAGACCTTATCCATACTCTCGATAGGAATGAAAACTCGCTACTTATTTCAACTCGCTCCCCAGCTACCATACTCCAGCTCCTAACTCATAAGTGAGAGCTTCCCTTATCTATCTATTTCTTTTTCGTTGGCTAGTTATTGAGCTATTGAGTTTTCCTTGTGTGCTATCCCGCTAGGTTTCTCCTTCACATCCTCTTCTCTGCCCACTGGAGAACTATCCTCATTCCTATGCCTTTCTTCTGTCCTACACTATGTACGGATCCATACATTGCGCTTTGATCTTTATGAGCATCTGCTAGGGTAGCTCTAGCTGGGTTCAATTCCTGCTGGATGCACTTGGGACGTTCAGTTCAATGAGAAGAGGTTACTCCCATCAGACTTAGAGATGTGACATTGAGTCCTTACTGAACTTGAAGCTTAGTCAGGGAGTCAATATACTGATTGACTCATTCTCTTTTGAAAAGGTGTGAAGTGGGCTTCTTCTACTTCACTTCATGAGGAAAAAAAGGGTTTCTGAACCATCTTGCTTTTCTGGTGAAGGAAGGTTCTGAACATTGGACTGGTTGAGCTGCTTTCTGCAGCTTTTCATATGCTGTGACCCAGGATTCCCCTGGAAGGGCACCCACAGGACATACCAGGACTCTGGAACAACTCTTTTGTGGTAAGTTGCTTCGGGATGAACACAGCTTGGCTGTGCATTAGAATAATAGAAAAAAATTCTATGAGGAGAGCATCTGTGGTCTTGTAGAGATGCAGGGACTTTCAAGTCAAATGCATGATGCATGATTCTGCAACCTGTAAACTATCTGGTAATGGTAATAGAGTCTTAATAATCTATCTTACTAACCGACCTCTTTTTGAGGCCTCTGAAGCCGGCTTTCTTAGCTGGAATTAGCCAGTTCGAAAGAGGAGAGTTAGCCAGTCAATCGATGATTGAAAGATTTGACTCCTTCCCATTCTCACGTAGCACAAGAGGGGGAAGATCGAACTGGAATTCGGGTGCCTGCTCTTTTAGAAGAAAAATCATTCTCTTTTTTCTAGTAAAGCTAGCCCAATGAATAAAAACTTCATGGAGAAGTACTTTAGTAACTCGAGTTTTATGGAAAGGGAAGCGGTGCCAGAGACCCTTTGAGATAGAGTTTTATGCTAACTTTCTTTCTTTCTATGGGCATGAAAATGATGCTTCTCACCACCTTGGGACTAGATAGCCATAAATGGGAAGCAGATGAAGCAGAGGCGATACCTTAGCTTCTTTAGAATATCCGATTGGGAGTCAGCGTAAAGGCTTAGAGCACCCACCTCGCAACGGAATAGAAGTTGTTTTTGGAAGACGTATTCTCTATACTTTTCTAGCCTACCGCTGATAGAACTCGATCGAAAACAAAGGCAATAAAAGCATCAATTAAAGCTACATTAGCCCCCTACTCGCCTTTTAACTCTTACCATTCCATTTCATGTAGCTCGTTCGGTATGCCGATATTATCAAACTATCCAAAACAAATTACCTGAAGAGCTAGATTTAGGGAGAATCTATCCAACGAACCCCTTATTACTCGCTACAAGTATTACACTCCTTCCCTTCTGAAATTACTGCTTATGCTGGTATGGGCTCCTCTACCTGTGGTCTCTTTTCTTCTCGCTTTGTGGAATCACAGTCGATTCAACTAGAGCTATTCTTTCTGTTGTCACAAGAAGTGCTTACTATTCATATTCATCGCCTTGAGGCCGATTGCCCTGAGCTACTCCTAAAGAAAGAAGGGCTTTCCTCCTAAACTAAAAGCTAAGATAAGATGATGAGGATTGTAGCGAGCGTAGCCCTATTAATAAGCGTTAGTGAGCGCAACGTTTCACTCCCATTTTAAGGGCTAGGTCCTCAGATCCGTAGATTATAGAGGTGTTTACTCTTACCATTAGTTGAAATCCCGCTATTAGTTATTAGTTGGTATCCACCGAAGCAGGTATTTGGCAGGTGAGGGCAACCAGGCAACCCTCAGTTACTAGCTGTGGATAGGAATAGGATCCGGGTACAAAGATGATGGAGGTCCTTCTTCCACCTCTGGATCCAGACAAGTCGCAAGCCTTTGGCACTGATGTAGGGCGAGCGGCCGCAACAAGGAAAGAGATAGATAGATAATTCACGCTTGTACTTCGTTATTTCCTGCGGATTTCTCGTCTCGTTACTTCTCTCTGATCGTGATTTCCCACGTGCCGTACCATACCGCTCAGGAAAACAAAGAAGAACCAGGCTAGGCTACTCCTGTTCCCCTTTCTGAATCAACTTGTCCTTGCGCTTCAAACTTGCGAGCGAGTGAACTTGTGAAGTTAGCCCTTACCTTTGGTGCTTTATATAATAATATAATATATAAGTAGTAGTTGATCTAGTAGTTGATCCCATCCTTCGAGTTAGAGTGTCTTCTCCCCGACTCAGGCTGATTAGATCACTGAACTTGGTTCACTGACGCTAAAAGAAGGAACCTGCTTTCTCGAGGAAAGGAAGTTCCCATACCATTAGTCTAGCTCACCCCGTCTTCTGCGCATCAAAGAGTAGATTCTCTAAGAGCAAGAGCTTATCCACGATATCCTTACCTAAATGTAAAACCAAGGCTGACTGAATTTCATGCTTGAAGGGAAGATGGATTGGGAGCTATCTCGCAGGAGGTAAGACGATGGCCAGAAGACTTTCTTTAGCTAAGTAAAGGGATAAAACCCTGTTGGTCGAGATCTTCCCCGTCCGTTCCCTATCGGTCAATCGTACGTTGGTCACCTCCACTCCCTGTCTAAAGAGCCTTCCCCCCTCTAACATACGAGTGACTTAACCCTCAACAAAACTGTCGAGTAAAACCCTTCCTCTCAACCTGGAACAAGAACCATGGCATTCTCTGCATCAACTATGTCAGTGCCTTGACTTCCCCTTCTTGCTAACATCGGTTATTCCGAAATAACCTCTGCTCGTACATTCAAAATAGTCTTCCTCCAAGAGCGGAAAGAGTTCTTCTTGTTGCCAATATTCCTTCAACAACAACAGATGCGGATGAAATAGCCGCACTCGCTTATTCGATTCGGCCTATATCTAAGTGAATTTGTGAGAAAATCTCTTCCTACTCGGGTCAGGCTTAACCGGATAAAGGTCGAACTAATTGCGTAGATAATCAAAGCGGCTATCGTACTCTGAAACTGAGAGAGAGGATCGAGATGGAGAGGCAAGAGACTGCGAAATAGCAGAATACCTTACTTCTTTCCGTACGGGATAGAGGGAGAGAGTTTTTCTTGGGGCAGGGGCGTAGCGAGCAGAAAATTCCCTATCAGACAAAGCTCTATAAGGTAAGGAAGAAAAAAAGTCTTAACTAAAAGCCCAAAGGCTAGCCTATCGAAGTCACTTACGGATGCGGATTCCATTCTTTTTGAGTGAACGAAGCCAAGTCAGTAGCCAACCAGGGCTTGAGAGATGCGAAACCTTAATAGAATAGCGTAGCCAAGCCGAGAATCAGCTCTTCTTCTAGTTCCACTTCGCTAGTCGAGTAAGTTCCAATACTAAATAGTAGAGCTATTCTCTTTACCAAACTCCGAAGAAGAAGACTCGGACTTAACTGAACTCATATCCCTTCGATCGGAACTGGCAACACTAAACGTCAGTCATCTTCCCAAACCGTAACTCAACTCAGAGTTAAGAGGTTCTTCCGCCTCTCCTAATGGCATTAGCTTCGGTGGAGTTAGCCCCTGCTTTTGCTTAAGAACGAGTTACCGCCTTTCCGGCTACTTCTGAGTCAGGCTGGTTTAGTTCAAAACCGTAACCACCTTCGGCTGGTAAACTATACCTTCGGTCTTGTCCCTCAACTTCTTAGTTAGAAGTGAATGTGGATGAGGACGGAGACCACTCATTTTCTTTCCAAACCCTATTTGGTTAAATGGGAATGTACCCTCTAGTGGAATAGAATCCCATGAGCTTTGGTGTTTTGCTTTAGTCAGTCCCCCCTCTTGGGTTAACCCCTTACCTGTCCGGCTTTACTGACTTGAGATTACTCAATTAGTACCCCTTTTCCTTATTAGGAAAGCTTCCACTCTGACTCTGATCCTTAAGACTTGTTCTCCTCTCGCCTCCCTTGGATCATTTTCGAAAGGGTTTGCCCGACTGACTTCATAGTTACACCTTTGTTGACCAGATCCCATGAGTGCTACTAAATGGCACGTCAGAGCTCCCCTCTCGTATCATGATTTGCCGCTTGATTCTGAAGACCAAACTTCCCTGTGATTTGTTGATTCACATCGGTAGAACCGGTTGTGTGCCACATACATGGCGCGAATCCAGAGCTTCCTGTTACCGATAGGCATCAATCCAAGTCGCTGAGGGACCTAACTAAGAGTTCCCCTCTGGACCTGAGAGAAGGTTCGCGACCCGATCTTCTGCACAGATTCTCAATCAATATGCATTGAATGAAGGAATTGGTCCATTCTGTGGCCAATATTGGGTAAGCCAAGGGTTGCGTTCACGGATCAAGTCATTTCATATATGATGTTCCCGATCCCGATGACCCGCATACGATGTCAATGAGCGCTAGGAGAAGTAAGGGGACAATAGCACCGCTCGCCTCGCTAGCGCCCAACCTATACAAGGGCTTCCCTTTTTCAGCTGCATCGTACCATACTATGGGAGGGGTCCGTACCCCCTTTAGATAGATAGAGCCCCCGTGCTCCTAATGTAGAGCTAGAACTACTGCTACCGTGGAATCCGCGATCACACATGAGTACCT